ACATGAAATTTTGGTTTCATTCGGCTCCTTTATAGAAGATCGATGTATTCCCAAAGAGAAAAATTAGATCCATAACATCTATGTTAGCTTTTCTGTATGAATCCATCCGAAGCTACTTGCTTTCTAGATGATCCCTCTAGAGGAGGGGGATTATACTAAATCCATTTAGTCTAGTTACTTCGTTCCCTATTTCCACTCGCAGGATCCTGAGGAAAAGAATTTGGTTTCCACCGAGCTGAAACAATATGCTGATGGTTCTAGTAAACCAAAACCATCGTTTTATAGCTATTTGGCTTCAATTTCCCTTTTACAAAAAAAAATTGAAGATCTAGTTACGATTGGAAATAAACTTTTGTATCTTCATCCATAGATCCTTTATTCATACTCATTCAATTGGAAGAGTTAATCCAATCCAAAAAAATTATGCTTCGCGACTCCATATCCATAATCCAATCTTTTTTATTCAATTTCTAATTGGCCTTTGGATACAAATCGTGAGAATGTATATTCTTCCTCAAATATACTATTGAGAGGTAAAGGATTAAACCTTTTTAAGAAATAAAGTTTTTGATCGGAATATGAAAAAAACTGAAAGACCCCTTAACTATTTAAGTTTTTGATAGAACGAATCACACTTTTACCACTAAACTATACCCGCTATATATTTATTATTGTATATGAATGGACCATTTGTCGAACAAAAGAGTGAGGCGCAATCAAGATAGCATCAGAATCATGAAAATTTTAGCGTTGACACTTCGTCCCGCCGGGGACTTAGACTTAAATAACATAAAAAAAGTTATAGTTATATTATACTTTTCTTTTCGTTTGATACGAAGTCATTACTGACAGTCCCGGTCCGAAAGAATCATTGAAGCTGGATCATAGAAAGGATGAAATCTGCATAATACATGGTTTATTTTTTTCAACTTCTCTTTCAACTGCCAGATCTTACTTATGAATTAAGAATTCGGGTCAATTGGATCTCAATTGTTCAAATAAAGCTTGTCTCTTGAACAAATAAATGAGTTATATTATAACTACGTTTATAAATATGTGTGTTTAATATTAAGTAATAATATTAAGATTAATACTTAATATAATATTAAGTATTAATAATAAGAAATGACACTTCAACAAGTATTTTTGATTGATATCAAATCATTATTAAATCATTTTATCTATGGAAATACTGGCCTGGCCCGGCCAGTACTTAAACCAAGCCGGGGGAATAAACCTTTCGTACAAAATAAAAGAAGTAGGGTATTTTTCTATTGGGGATATCCGTTTCGAATCATTATCTAAATGGAATTCCTGATCAAATTTCTTCTTATATATATCTTATATATATATATATAACTTATAAGTTATATTATAATGTTTATTTATATATGTTATATAATTTATATGTTATATAATTGTTTTACTTTTTTATTTATCTATTTTATATTTTTATATATCTTTACTTCACGTGTCACATCACATAAAAAATTTTCCATTTTTAAATGGGGATGGGGATGGGGAGAGATGGCTGAGTGGACTAAAGCGGCGGATTGCTAATCCGTTGTACGAGTTATTCGTACCGAGGGTTCGAATCCCTCTCTCTCCGCTTCTTCTTATTACTTGAAGACTTTCGAATTCGAAGGAATTTCGATCCCTTGATTTTATCATAGGTAAATGTATGGAATAGATAAAATCATAAGAAAAAAAATTTAGAAAAAGCAGGAAAAACTAAAAATATCTTTTTTTTATTCCTCACGTCCAGGATTACGCCCTGGATCATTGGATAAAAATCCGAAGATGAAGAGAGAAATAAAGAATATCACTACTGTATAAACGAATAGTTTGAGAGTAAGCATTACACAATCTCCAAGATCTTTTTTTTGAAAAAGGGAATAGGTTACTTATTTTTTACCACATACACTATTTTGTTTTGACATGACACCCCCAAAAAAATGAAGTGTTTTTTGAAAAGAAAGTCATTTTCACGAATTTCTTTGGAATAAGATTTTGATTCCTTCGTTATCAAAAATTTCTTGTCATATGAATAATTAGGTATTGTAGGCAACCTAATAAAGTCTTTGCTCACTGTAAGGTCAGAACGAGGAAATAAGTTGATCAAAATTCATCGCCGTGGTTATTCAATATACAAGAATTTCGATTTTTGAATCGAGGGTTCATAATGTAAGACTTATCTGGTCTTATCAATTTTTCGAATTTTTATTTATCGAATAAATCATGAATTTAGCAGAGTATTAAATCATCGAAAACTTACAGCAGCTTGCCAAACAAAGGCTAAGAGAAAAAAAAGTACAGGTATGACAGGCATAACATCTACGATTGGATTTAAAAAGGCATAAGCTTCGGGCAATTTGGCGAAGAAAAAACTACTCGAATAAAAGATAGAATTAAGACAGATACAGATTAAACTAAAGATATTAAGCATAACAAAATTTCGTTCTTGTAGATTAGATAATTTTATTCTGATTGAGTTTTTTTTTATAAGGGAAAAAAAAAGACAAGTCAAAAAATCTTTCTTTTTTTTCGAACTCTCCAAAATCAAAAAAAATCTTTCCTTCCATTCTCAAATGAGAATACAAGGAATTCCATTTTCATACAATATCTTAACTGAATTCTATGTAATGATCAATGAATTTTTTTGATTCTATATCTACATGTGTTGAATCCTAGCAACAATATATCCCCAATGTATTTATTGGGTTGGAATTGACGAATAACCAATACCAATATTAATGTTTATTAGTGTCGAATAGAAATTCGAAATGGGGCGTGGCCAAGCGGTAAGGCAGCGGGTTTTGGTCCCGTTACTCGGAGGTTCGAATCCTTCCGTCCCAGATCTTTTCCATCAGAAACGAAAGATGGGATCACATTGTATCCCACATGAAACATAAAATTGTTAACGAGAACATTGTTCTGAATTCTAAGAATCATTCTTAGAATCATATTTTTTCTTTCATTTGGTTTCTCACAAACGTAATCAAGTGTCAAATGTGGGTGGAAATAAATATCTTTTTTTTTTTAATTCAAAAAAGAAATTCTGGGTTTATCATTCACATTCAGGATATGTTCGTACTACTCAATATTCATTTTAAAGTTAGTTACTTTTGGAAACTTTATGTCCCATATCTATGAAATGTCAATTCTCACATGAAGCATTCTGAATCGAAATGTGAATGAAAGAAAGGCCTCTTTATTCCCTTACCAAGGGTAAAAAGCCTAAAGTAAATAAATGGGGTATCCCAATTCCACAGTCTATGTGGAGACTAAAGAGTAGGGAGTTTTTGGTACTAATTTCATCACTGGTCTTAAAACCTCTAAAACTGGTGTGGGAAAAAAAAATAGTAAAAACGAATTGATCTGGACCCCATTTTTTTGTATTTTATCTGGTTCATCTTATATCTTATCCGGTTCAAATGAATAATTGTAAATCAATGTAATGTAGCGATTGGGGGGAAATTCGTATATTGCATCTACTTGACTTTATGGAATTGATGGAAAAGAAAAATTCTTGAACCTGAAGTAAAACAAAATCTGTATTGTATAAAATAAAAAAGTTTTATTAATAATTGATTTTGTTCCGGGATTGCAAATCTATTAATATTAAAGGTTCTTCTTTTGAGGTTTATAGTTTATTTGTTCGAGAAAAATGGATCCTTCATGATTGATCGTCCCGAACAATCTTTTTAAGATGTAAATAAGTCTTAAGCAAACTTATTTATTCGTCTTTTTTAGAAATATGTTTCATTCATATGATAGAATATAGAGTTAAATAAATTGGATCCTTGCCGAGCCTTCCCCGGATAAATACTTATCTATCCATAGATAGATAGATAGATAGAAAGTATGTACTATTATATACCGGTATACACACACCGGTTGAGCCAATGACTATTCATGATTCCATATTGAATCAATTACATACCGGTTTGAAATAAAATTAGAGGAATGTTATGGTAAAACTTCGTTTGAAACGATGTGGTAGAAAGCAACGTGCGACTTGAAGGACATGATCGGCTGTGGATTCTTACATCCATCATTTTCTATAGGAATGAAGATGTTCTTAGCTCGACATAGTTTGTTCTGCTCTGTTAGGAACCTAATTTGTGTTAGGTTGTAAGTAAAAAGTACATGATGGAGCTCGAGCAGAAAGGATTGATTCGTTTATCGGGGGAAAGAATCTAGGGTTAGTAACTATTAATAAGTTAGACCAACTTTGTAAGTATATCCTCAATATATAAATCGAAAGGTTAAAAAAATCGAAAAATCAAAGAAGTTTGAAAAATAAAAAGTAAAATTTTTCAGAATTGGTAAAACTATTTCGATCAAAAGTGTATCACAAGGGAATCCACCGTTCATATACTATTTCTATAGTATAGAAAAAAATAACAAAAAACAAAAAGGTATGTTGCTGCTCTTTTGAAAGGAGTAAGGATCACCGAAGTAATGTCTAAACCCAATGATTTCACAAAGCAAAGATAAAGGATTCCGGAACAAGTAAACACTATTTTCAATTGTCTCAACAATTGAATCAGAATGAGGAATAAAAATAGATTCGAGATGAGACAAACAAAAGAGGTTAGAGACGGCTCAATAAATGTCTAAGGGTTTCCCTTCGAACTCTGTCAGAATTACCCAACTTGAGTTATGAGTACGAATGAGATTTCTTTTTTTCTGTAAGGAAGAATAAAAAAACGACTCAAATCATAGTCTAATTTATGATTTTATGGATCCATTTGCCATTATATACATATACAGAAATTTAGAATCCTTTTTTCTCGAGCCGTATGAGGAGAAAACCTCCCATACGTTTCTAGGGGGGGCATTGTTTATTTACATCTATTCCAATGAGCCATCTACCGAATCGTTGCAATTGATGTTCGATCCCGAAGAGAAGGAAGAGATCTTAGAAAAGTAGGTTTTTACGATCCGATAAAGAATCAAACTTATTTAAATGTTCCTGTTATTCTATATTTTCTTGAAAAAGGTGCTCAACCTACGGGAACTGTTTGTGATATTTTAAGGAAGGCGGAATTATTTCAAGAAAGAACTTCGATTCGAGTTAATTAAAGGAAAAAAACAAAATTAATAAATAAAAAAAAAGGGGGGGGGGGTAACTAGTATCTATCTTTGTGTAATTATTTACACACAATTTGCCTTTTTCTTGCTGTATTCATACTTAATTTACTTTTTTTCTTGTTTTGTTTGTTGCGGGAATCCACCAACAAACAAGGGGTTAATCTTGCTTATTGTACCTCTATTGATTGAATAAACCCGAGATTTTTTCTTTACTTTACCTCTTTCGTATTTTTTTTTCATCAAAATTTATTATTTATGTTTATGTTGTGCCAATCCAACACAAGTCCTTATTTGATTTACTTAAATTTGTTTTCTTAACATTGGATTCATATTGACAATGGTGCATCGAAGAAATATAATTCGATCGTAGATAAATAGATCCGTTTATCTCCACCCCATATTGGTTTTTTCTTTCCTTCACTTCAGTCAAATGATGGGTTTGCCCTACCGGATTTACTGGTATACAAGATGTATTTTCTTAACGAAAAAGAAAAGAAAATTGATAAATAAAACGGTGGTTTGTCACAATTTTGACATCTCTATTGGGAATCTGTTGTTGTTTAATCTGATCTGTCCATTTTGGTATTTTGGTGTTTTTAATTGATCAACAAATCGAAAAGAAAGATTTGTTCTAGTTCAATGTTTTGACGGGGTCGTGCAGTGCAATTCAATTGATTTTTTTATTTTGACCGTATTTACATATCCTATTTATTTTATTCGGGTTGCTAACTCAACGGTAGAGTACTCGGCTTTTAAGTGCGACTATGATCTTTTACACATTTGGATGAAGCAACAGATTCGTCCAGACTATTGGTAGAGTCTATAAGACCACGACTGATCCTCAAAGGTAATGAATGGAAAAAACAGCATGTCGTAATAAAATATTATTATTTTTTTTATTATTTAATTATTAATTATTTAATTTATTATTTAATTAAAGTAGAACTTTGAGTTTATCCTTACCGGATCGTTACAAATTTTTTTCTTTTTGGAAGTGAAAAAAAAAAATTCACATTTACAGTTGGGTCTAGTGAATAAATGGATAGAGCCCTATGGCTCTAATTCTGGTGAAATAAAAAGCAACGAGCTTTTGTTCTTAATTTGAATGATTACCCGATCTAATTAGACGTTAAAGATAGATTAGTGCCTGATGCGGGAAAGGGTGGGTTCTTTTGTGAGTGGACCATTGATTTTCTTTCTTTTTTTTTAATGAATCCTAATTATTCTTTATTATGGATTGGAGACGGATGTGTAGAAGAAACAGTATACTGATAAAGAGAATTTATTCCAAAGTCAAAAGAGCGATCGAGTTGCAAAAATAAAGGATTTTTTACCCTCTTGTAATTATAACGAACATAAACCAATTGGATAGAAAAGGAGAGGAAAAAGATCTGTTGATTGGACTCCCCTGTTTCCTTTGTTTGTGGGATATATATTTTTTTCTTACTGTAATTATATACATAATATATACCCTGTTCTGACCATATTGCACTATGTATCATTTGATAACCCAAAAAATGAAATGGGTCCTGCCTCTGGTTCAAGTAGAAATGGAAATGGAAGAATTACAAGGATATTTAGAAAAAGATAGATCTCGGCAACAACACTTTCTATATCCGCTTCTCTTTAAGGAGTATATTTACACATTTGCTCATGATCGTGGTTTAAATGGTTCGATTTTTTACGAATCCACGGAAATTTTTGGTTATGACAATAAATCTAGTTCAGTACTTGTGAAACGTTCAATTATTCGAATGTATCAACAGAATTATTTGATTTATTCGGTTAATGATTCTAACCAAAATCGATTCGTTGGGCACAACAATTATTTTTATTTTAATTTTTATTCTCAGATGATATTGGAAGGTTTTGCAGTCATTGTGGAAATTCCATTCTTGCTGCGATTAGTATCTTCCCTCGAAGAAAAAAAAATACCAAAATCTCAGAATTTGAATTTACGATCTATTCATTCAATATTTCCCTTTTTGGAGGACAAATTATCGCATTTAAATTATGTGTCAGATATACTAATACCTTATCCCATCCATCTGAAAATCTTGGTTCAAATCCTTCAATGCTGGATCCAAGATGTTCCTTCTTTACATTTATTGCGATTCTTTCTTCACGAATATCATAATTGGAATAGTCTTATTACTCCGAATAATTCTATTTTTTTTTCAAAAGAAAATAAAAGACTATTTCGGTTCCCATATAATTCTTATGTATCTGAATGCGAATTTGTATTAGTTTTTCTTCGTAAACAATCTTCTTATTTACGATTAACATCTTCTGGAGCTTTTCTTGAGCGAACACATTTCTATGGAAAAATAGAACATCTTATAGTAGTGCGCCGTAATTATTTTCAGAAGACCCTATGGTTCTTCAAGGATCCCTTCATGCATT